TCAATAATCTGAATCCGCATGACTCGAAAAATGAGCTAATTTCGTTTCTAATTTATACTAGATTTGTGAATCTAGAATATAAAAATGGAAATCAAAAAAGTAAGTAATGATTTCCATTCACTAATGTTTTGAACCGATTGATTTGTCTAGTGAATTCTAAAAAAGGGTTTGGTACTCTTTTTGGAATTTGAAAAAAAAGAATAAAAACAAAATCAAAAGTTTCAACCTTTTTTTATTTGAATATGTTTTTCATTCCCAGGATGGGGATTATTATTTTCCCCATCACCCCACCCACTTATAAATAACACAACAATAAAGGTTTTGTCTTTTTTTTTTTTACTTTTCTTTTTCTAGTTATGCTATAGAAGAGAAGATCTAAAATCTTTAGGCAAAATCAATGGGTTGTTGAAGCTAATTGATTAAGTATAAAACCTTTTTTGTAACTTTATGAATCATTCTTTTTCTGAATCACTGTATATACCATATACCCCACACTTTCCCTCCAAATGGGAAAAGCACCTTTTCCTATTTAGGCGGATATTATATATGAATAGTGTGCAAATTTTAAGTGATCAAAAAAATCCTATGTTTGAAAGGGAGGATCAATCAAAAAATCTATATTATATCTTTAGAATTCGAATTTAGAAAGAATTTTTTGAAGCAGGGTACAATTACGATCGAAATCGAAATGTTTTATATGAAATGTCCAGCCCAATACCTAATTGGTTTGATAAATCCTAAGACAAAGTAATATTCAAAAAAAAAAATATAACGATAAGGATTACGATACGACACTACAAAAGCTATGCAAATTAAATAAATCCTTTTGAATTGGTGGATATCGCGCTGAAATTGTGATCCATAAAAAAGAAAAATCATATTTGTTTTCGATTCATTCATAAAATCAGATAAATGAGAAATGAATCATTAAAAAAAAAAAAAAGAGAAAAAAGTTTTTTTAGTTTTTCCCTGGATTGAAGTAAGAACTATTTAGTTATAACAATTCTATTTTCTGAAAACATAAACAATGAAAACTTCCATTGTTAAGTGAAATAAAACTGAAATCTTAAAGAACTAAATAAGACGACAAAAAGGGGAATCTTTCAATCTCTATTTAAAGAAGTTTTTATTCAGCAATTTGAATGCTTCCTAAAAACGATTTCATTGAAATTGACTCTTTCAATCTCGACGATTGAATAAAAATAGATTATTATGATTTCGAGCAAGCCGCTATGGTGAAATCGGTAGACACGCTGCTCTTAGGAAGCAGTGCTAGAGCATCTCGGTTCGAGTCCGAGTGGCGGCATAGCATCTTATAAAAGATATACAAAAAGCCCTATAATGAATTTAATTTAATTAATTTAATTTGTGATTTCCATTCCGTATACTTGAGGGACTCTCACTTTTAATTTGATTTTGATTTATGATATTTTCAACTTTAGAGCATATATTAACTCATATATCCTTTTCGGTCGTTTCGATTGGAATTACAATTCAGTTGATAACCTTATTAGTCGATGAAATCATAGGACTATATGATTCATCTGAAAAGGGGATGATAGCTACTTTTTTCTGTCTAACAGGATTATTAGTCACTCGTTGGATTTATTCGGGGCATTTCCCACTAAGTGATTTATATGAATCATTAATCTTTCTTTCATGGAGTTTATCCATTATTCATAGGATTTTCTATTTTAAAACATATAAAAATCATTTAAGCGCAATAACCGCGCCAAGCGCTATTTTTACCCAAGGTTTTGCTACTTCGGGTTTTTTAACCAAAATGCATCAATCCGGAATATTAGTACCCGCTCTCCAAGCCCAGTGGTTAATGATGCACGTAAGTATGATGATATTAGGTTATGCAGCTCTTTTATGTGGATCATTATTATCCGCAGCTCTTCTAGTCATTACATTTCGAAAATTTATAAGGATTTTTGATAAAAGGACTCGTTTTTTAAATGTAAATGAGTCATTTTCCTTCGGTGAAATCCAATACATGAATGAAAAAAACAATGTTTTACTAAACACTTCTTTTCCTTATTTTCTTTCTGCTAGAAATTATTACAGGGATCAATTGATTCAACAATTGGATCAGTGGAGTTATCGTATTATTAGTCTAGGATTTATTTTTTTAACGATAGGTATTCTTTCGGGAGCAGTATGGGCTAATGAGGCATGGGGATCATATTGGAATTGGGATCCAAAGGAAACTTGGGCATTTATTACTTGGACTATGTTCGGGATTTATTTACATACTCGAACAAATACAAATTTGGAAGGTGTAAATTCCGCAATTGTAGCTTCTATGGGCTTTCTTATAATTTGGATATGCTATTTCGGGGTCAATCTAGTAGGAATAGGTTTACATAGTTATGGTTCATTTAATTAATATCTAATTGAATTGAAGAAAGGACCTGATGAATCCAAACATAGGACAGCACATATCTATATAAATATAGAAACGAAACTTAGTATAAGACGGCGAGAACAGAACCTT